CTTATACCCATGGATTTTTTTTTATTTCTTCTCCTTTTACTAAAGTTATATAAATAATATAAAAAAAAAATAAAGATGAAAATAAAGATAAATAAGAACCAAAAGAAGATATAGCATTCCAACCAGAATAAGAATCAGGAAAATCTGGAATTCTACGAGGCATACCAGCTAAACCTAAAAAATGCATTGGAAAAAAAGTTAAATTAACACCTATAAAAAATAACCAAAAATGAATTTGACCTAAAATTTCTGGATATTGACGACCAGTCATTTTACCAATCCAATAATAAAATCCAGCAAAAATACCAAATACAGCTCCCATAGATAATACATAATGAAAATGTGCCACAATATAATAAGTATCATGTAATGCTACATCTAAACCTGAATTTGACATTTGTATACCAGTTACTCCTCCTATTAAAAATAAAAATAAAAAACCAATAACAAATAACATAGGTGTTTTTAATTTTATTGAACCACCCCACATAGTTGCTAACCAACTAAAAATTTTAATACCAGTAGGTACTGCAATAATCATAGTTGCTGCTGTAAAATATGCTCTAGTATCTACATCTAAACCAACTGTATACATATGATGTGCCCAAACAATAAAACCTAAAATACCTATAGAAATCATTGCATAAACCATACCTAAATAACCAAAAATTGGTTTTTTAACAAATGTAGATATAACTTGACTAATAATACCAAAAGAAGGTAAAATTAAAATATAAACTTCAGGATGACCAAAAAACCAAAATAAATGTTGATATAAAACAGGATCTCCACCCCCTGATGGATCAAAAAAAGAAGTATTTAAATTTCTATCAGTTAATAACATAGTTATTGCACCCGCCAATACAGGTAAGCTTAATAATAATAAAAAAGCTGTAATAAATACTGACCAAACAAATAAAGGTAATTTATGAAAAGACAAACCTGGTGATCTCATATTATATATAGTTGTTATAAAATTTATAGCACCTAATAATGAAGAAATACCTGCTAAATGTAAACTAAAAATAGCTAAATCAACAGAAGGCCCAGAATGTGCTTGAATACTTGATAAAGGTGGATAAACAGTCCAACCTGTACCAGCTCCTGATTCTACAATAGCTGAAGATACTAATAAAAATAAAGAAGGAGGTAATAACCAAAAACTTATATTATTCATTCTAGGAAAAGCCATATCAGGAGCACCTAACATTAATGGTATAAACCAATTACCAAAACCACCAATTAATACTGGCATAACCATAAAAAAAATCATAATAAAAGCATGTGCTGTTACAACTACATTATATAATTGATGATTTCCCATTAATATTTGATTACCCGGTTGAGCTAATTCCATACGAATTAATACTGATAAAGTTGTACCTACTACTCCTGAAAAAGCACCAAAAATTAAATATAAAGTTCCAATATCTTTATGATTTGTTGAAAAAAGCCATCTTGATGACCAATTATATATATTTGAATACATTTAAATAAAATAATTAAAATAAGTTAAAAATAAGTTAAAAATAAATATTATTATAAATAAATTAATTAAGCTGTTAATTTTTTATTAAACCAAGTAATATAATCATTTAAAGAAACTGCTTCTACTACAATAGGCATAAAACCATGATTTATACCACAAATTTCACTACATTGACCATAAAAAACACCTTCTCTTTTAATAAATATTGAAGTTTGATTTAATCTACCTGGACAAGCATCTAATTTTACACCTAATGAAGGAACAGCCCAACTATGTAAAACATCTGTAGCAGTTATTATAAGACGAATATGTGTATTTACAGGAACAACTACACGATTATCAACTTCTAATAAGCGAAATTGACCTTTATCTAAATCTTCTTCTAAAATCATATAACTATCAAAAAAAATAGTATCATCTACTGCATCAGAATATTCATAACTCCAATACCATTGGCTACCTATTATTTTTAAAGTTAAAATTGGATCTATTACTTCATCCATAGCATATAATAAAGAAAAAGAAGGGATAGCTATGATAATTAAAATAATAGCTGGTGTTATTGTCCAAACAATTTCTAATAAAGTACCATGTACAAAAGTTTCTGCTTTTTTATGATTTGTTTCATTATAAAAAAAAATACATCTCCCTAAAATCCAAGAAACAAAAACAATAATTAATACTAAAAAAAAAACTAAATCATGATGAAAATTAATAATACCTTCCATAACTGGTGTAGCTGGATCTTGAAAACCCATTTGCCAAGGAACTGCTGCATCAAATAAAACTATTTGATTTTTTATATTTAAAAAGTTTATATTCATTTTTAATAATATTTTTTTAAATTAAAAATAAGAAAAAGATTTATATTTAATAAAATATAAAAAAAAATATAAAATATATATATTATATTTTTTTTTATATTTTAAATAAAATTAGTGTAAATTTAAAGCATCATTAATATACATACATGTTAATATAGTAAAAACATAAGCTTGAATAATAGCAACTCCTAATTCTAAACCAACTAAAATAACTAATAATATTAAAGGAATAAAATGAGCTATAAAAATTAAAGTATTAACATTTAACATAGACCAAGCAAACCCCGCAATAACTTTTAATAAAGTATGCCCAGCCATCATATTTGCAAATAATCGTACAGGTAAACTAATTACTCTAAAAATATAAGAAACTAATTCAATAGGTACTAATAAAGGTACTAAATTAATACTAGCACCACTTGGTAATAATAAACCTAAAAAGTTTAATTTATGTTTTTTTATACCTATTATATTAAAACCTAAATAAATTGTTAAAGATAAAGTAAAAGTTATAATTAAATGACTTGTTATTGTAAAGCTATAAGGTATCATACCAATTAAATTACATAATAATATAAAAAAAAATAATACAAAAATTAATGAAAAAAAATCTTTTCCATTTTTACCTCCTATATTTGAATAAGTTAATTCTAAAGTAGTATTATATATTGTTTCAAAAATTTGTTGTAAATAAGTTGGGATAAATTTATTCTGAATAAAAAAATATATAACTAAAAAAAAAATGCCTAAAATAAATACTAAAAAGGCATTTGTTATTATAAAAGGAAAATAAAAAATAGGTAAAATTTCAAATTGTTCTAAAGGACTCATTAAAAAATTATTATATTATAATATATTAAATTATTGACCACCCCACCAATAAACAACAATAAATAAAAATAACCATACTACATCTACAAAATGCCAATACCAAGCTGCCGCTTCAAAACCAAAATGATTTTGTCTAGTAAAATGATGTTTAATTGTTCTTATAGTACCTATTATTATAAAAATTGTTCCTATAATAACATGTAAACCATGAAAACCTGTTAATAAAAAAAAAGTTGTACCATATATACTATCAGAAATAGTAAAAGATGATTCTATATATTCAAAACATTGAATAAATGTAAAAAAAATAGCTAAAGAAATTGTTAAAATTAAGCTTAAAATAACATTTTGTCTAGAACCTACAATAATAGAATGATGTGCCCAAGTTATTGTTGCACCTGAACTTAATAAAATAATAGTATTTAATAAAGGAATTCCCCAAGCATCAATAGTTTGTATACCTAAAGGTGGCCAAACTGAACCAATATCTGGAGTTGGAGCTAATGCTGAATGAAAAAAAGCCCAAAAAAAACCAAAAAAAAACATAACTTCACTTAAAATAAATAAAAGCATACCATTTCTTAAACCTAATTGTACTTTAAATGTATGTTGACCTTCATAAACAGCTTCTCTAACGACATCTCTTAACCAAGTATACATTATAAATAAAATTATAATTAAACCGGTTATTATTAAAAAAGAACTACCAGTATAACCATGAAACCACATAGATGTTCCAAAAGTAAAAAATAAACAACCAAAAGAAATTATAAAAGGCCATGGGCTTGGATCTACTAAATGGTAAGGATGTTGATATAAATTATTTATTATTGTTTTATTTGACATTTTTAATTTTTTATTTTTAATTTTTTATTTTTAATTTTTTATTTAAATAAAATAAATACAAATTTCCATATGAGAAACTAATCTATAAATAGTTTCATGCATACAACTTAAAAAAATTTTAGGATATATTCCCATAATTAATGTAATAATTATTAAGATAATATGTATTAAAAATTCTCTATAACTTATATCATAAAAATTATTTAAAAAATTATTTTGAATATTACCATAACAAATTTTATTATATAATGTTAAAGAATATGCACCACCTAAAATCATACTAGTACCGGATAAAGCAGCTATTATAGTATTTTCTTGAAAAATACCAACTAAAATTAATAATTCACCTACAAAACTACTTGTTCCTGGAATAGATATATTAGCAAAAATATAAAATAAAAAAAACATTGAATATATAGGCATAGTATGCACTAAACCACTATAATAAGCAACATATCTTGAATGATATCTATCATATAATATACCAATACATAAAAATAAAGCACTTGAAACTATACTATGACTTAACATTTGTAATAAACTACCTTCAATACCTTCTATAGTTAATGAAAATAAACCAATAATTATCATATTCATATGTGCAACAGAAGCATAAGCTATTATTCTTTTTAAATCTGTTTGTCTTATTGCTGTTAATGAAGCATAAATAATAGATATTAAACAAAAAATTAAAACTAAAGGAGTAAAAAATACAGTTGCTTTTGGAAATAAAGGTAATGAAAATCTAATTAAACCATAAGAACCTAATTTTAATAATATTCCAGCTAAAATAACAGAACCCGCAGTTGGAGCTTCTACATGAGCTTCTGGTAACCAAATATGAAAAGGTAATATAGGAACTTTTACTGCAAAAGAAAAAAAAAAAGCTAACCAATATAATTTTTGATAGAAAATATCAAAATTATAATTATATAAATATATATATAAAGTTGTTCCTGTAGTTAAATAAATATGTATTATAGCTATAAACATAAATAAAGATCCAGTTAATGTATATATAAAAAAATAATAAGAAGCTTTTATTTTTCTTTCTCTTGATCCCCATATACCTATAATTAAAAACATAGGTATTAATACACTTTCAAAAAAAATATAAAAAATAAGTAAATCTAAAGTACTAAAAGTTATTAATAAAAAAAATTCTAAAAAAAAAAATAATATACAATATTCTTGTATATTTTTTTTAATAACTTCATAACTAGCTAAAAAGCAAATAGGTATTAAAAAAGTAGTTGCTATTATAAAAAAAATAGAAATACCGTCAATACCTAAACTAAAATAAATATTATAATTGATAAGCCAATTATAATTAAAACTAAATTGAAATTCAGATGCAGACTTATCAAAATATATCCATAAAAATAAAGATATAATAAAGATAAAAAAAGAATAAAATACACTGAAATTCTTGATATTTTTTTCATTTTTTAAAAAAAATAAAATAAATATTCCAAAAATAGGTAAAATAATTAAATAAAATAATAAATCTTGCATAAAAAAAAATTTTGGCGAATAATGGGGATTGAACCCATAACTTTCAAACTCACAATCTGACACTCTACCAATTGAGTTATATTCGCCTATATTATATATTTATAATAATTTTATTTTATTTTATTTAAAATATTATAAAAATAAAATAAAGGTTTTTTTATTTGATAATTTAATACTATATTTTTATTTATTATTAAATTTTTAATTTTTATATTTGAAAAAATTAAATCTTTATTAAATAAATATATAAATTCTATTTTTTTAATTTTTTGAATAATTAAATTAATATTTAAAAAATTATTACCATAAATAATTATTAAAGGTCCTTGACCTTTTAAATGTGTAAAAAAATATTTTATTAAGCTTTGTTTTAAAATAAAAAAATTAAAATTTAATTTTTTTAGTTCTTTTTTTAAATTATTTTTCTCATTATAATCAATATCATTATAACGAAAAAAATAAAGATAATTATAATTTTTTTCTATTTGTTTTATTTTTTCTATTTTAAATTTATTAATATATTTATTAATCATAAAAAATTATATATTATATTATTTTTATCTATCTACCTCACCAAAAACAATATCTTGTGTACCTATTATTGTAACTACATCAGCTATCATATGATTTTTACACATAAAATCTAATGCTTGTAAATGAGGAAACCCAGGTGATTTTATTTTACAACGATAAGCTTTATTACTACCATCAGAAATTAAAAATACACCAAATTCCCCTTTAGGTGCTTCAATAACTGTATAAGTTTCACCACTATTTATTGAAATATTTTCAGAATAATATTTAAAATGATGTATTAAAGATTCCATAGATTGTTTTATATTTAATCTATTAGGATTAATTATTTTTTTATCATTAATTTTAATAATACCAGAAGGCATTAGATTTAATGTTTGTAAAATAATATTTATTGATTGACGCATTTCTTCTATTCTAATTAAATAACGATCATAACAATCACCATTTGTTCCTATTGGAATTGTAAAATCTAATTTATCATAAATTTCATATGGTTGTGTTTTTCTTAAATCCCAAGAAATACCAGAACCTCTTAACATAACTCCACTAAAACCTAAATCTAAAGCATCTTTAGCTTTAACAATACCTATATTTACTAATCTTTGTTTCCAAATACGATTATTAGTTAACATTTCTTCAAATTCATCTAATCTGGTCGGAAATTGTAAACAAAATAAATATATATCATTTAATAAACCTAAAGGTAAATCTTGATGTACGCCACCTGGTCTAAAATAACTAGAATGCATACGTGCACCAGAAACTCTTTCATAAAATTCCATTAATTTTTCACGTTCTTCAAACCCCCAAAAAAAAGGTGTCATTGCTCCTACATCTAAAGCATGACAAGAAATAAATAATAAATGATTTAATAATCTTGTTATTTCAGAAAATAAAACTCTAATATATTTTGCTCTTAAAGGTATATTACAATTTAATAATTTTTCTATAGCTAAAACATAAGCATGTTCTTGACTCATCATAGATACATAATCTAATCTATCAAAATAAGGTAACGCTTGTAAATAATTTTTATATTCAATTAATTTTTCAGTACCTCTATGTAATAAACCTATATGTGGATCTGCTTTTTGAACAACTTCTCCATTTAATTCTAAAATTAAACGTAAAACACCGTGAGCTGCAGGATGTTGAGGTCCAAAATTTATTGAAAAATTTTTAATTTTTTTTAATTTCATTTATTTATTTATTTAATAATTTATATCTAAAAAATATATAAGAATATATGTATAATTTATATTTTTTATAAAATACTTAAAAATAATTCTTAATATTTAATATTATATCTTAATTTATTAATTTCTTTATAATTCTCTTTATTTTTATCAATACTTTTACTTTTATTATTAAAAGTACTTAAAATTTCATTAACGATATTTTTTAAAAAATTTGTTTTTCTTTTTTTAGAAAAAAATAAAAAATAATTAATTGAATTTTTAATTTGTTTTTCTTTTTTAAAAAAAATCAAAAAATAATGACTTTTTTTTTTATTTTTTTTTCTTTTATTTATAGGTACATTTATCAATTTTAATGTTGGTGATAAATTATCTATAGCTTTCATTAAAATAAATATTGGTTTTTGTTTAGTTTTTTTTAATAATTCTATTAAAATATTATAATATAAAGTTTCAGCAATATTTTTACCACCTTTTTTTAATAACATTTTAACAAAAATATTTTTAATAATACTATTTTGATTTTTTAGTTCCATATTTTGATCTTGAATTTTTACGTGAAGATATTCCTAATAAATCATATTTTCCTCTAATTATATGATATTTTACACCGGGTAAATCTTGTACTCTACCACCACGTATTAATACAATAGAATGTTCTTGTAAATTATGACCTATACCTGGTATATAACAAATAACAGAAAAATTATTTGTTAATTTTACTTTAGCTACTTTTCTTAAAGCTGAATTAGGTTTTTTAGGTGTTTTTATATATACTTTTGTACACACACCTTTTTTTTGAGGGCATTTTTGAAGTGCAGGACTTTTATTTATTTTTTTTTTTTTTAAACGTTTTTGTTTTTGTAAAAATAATTGATTAATTGTTGACATAAATAAAATAATTTATAAATAAAATATATAGGTAATAACGGATTTGAACCGCTAACATTTTCGGTGTAAACGAAATACTCTGCCAATTGAGCTAATTACCCTTTATTTATTTTTATGGGCCTAAGTAGATTTGAACTACTGACTTTACACTTATCAGGCGTATACTCTAACCAACTGAGTTATAGGCCCAAAAAATTATAATTTTAGAGTAAAAGGATTCGAACCTCTGATTTTCCATACCAAAAACGGATGCCTTACCAACTTGGCCATACTCTAAAAATATGCTTAGAAAGATTTGAACTCTCATCTAATAGATCCGCAATCTACGGCTTTATCCTATTAAGCTATAAGCATATTTAATTTTTTTTTATTTGTGTTTTTATTAAAATATTTTCTGGTAAATTTTTTTTTAAAATAATTAAAAAATATATTAAAGTATAAAAATTATCATTTAATATATAAAAATTTTTTTTATAAAAATTATAATTAAAATGTTCCATTGATTTTTTATTTACATGTGGCGATCTTAAAACAGTATAAATTGTATTTTTTTTTTTTTGTATATTTTCTTTTATTATTATATTATTATTTTTTAAAAATTGTTTTATTTTATATAAATATTTTATTTTTATATTATCTATATTTTTTAAAGATTTTATTGTTATTTTTAAATTGTACATATTATATTATTTTAAAAATATTTTTGTCTAGAGGCGGATTCGAACCACCGACACAAAGATTTTCAGTCTTTTACTCTAACCAACTGAGCTATCTAAACTTTTTTATTATAATATTATATTAATAAATAATAAAAAAATTTATTTAAATTTATTAATATAATATTTGGATAAATAAAAAATAATATTAAAAATTTAGTATTTATTATTAATATATAACTATTTAATTTATTTATTTTAGTTAAAAATAATTTTTTAAAAATATTTTCAAAAAAAATTATTTTTATTATTCTTAAATAATAAAAAGAACTTAAAATACTTATTAATATACTAAAAAAAACTAAACCAAAATATTTAGCTTTTATAGCAGTTATAAATAAAAATAATTTTGAAAAAAAACCAGCTAAAGGAGGAATACCAGACATTGAAAAAATATTTAAAATTATTATAAAAGCTAATATTTTATTAAAATTAAAAATATTTGATAAATCTGTTAAATATTTAATTGGTTTATAATTTATATTTAAAGATAAATAAATTGTCCATAAATTTATACTCATTATTATATAAATAATTATATATAATAATAATGAAGGTACACTTTCAAATAAATTAGAAGTAAATCCTATAAATATAAAACCAACATGACTAATTGAACTATAAGCTAATAATCTTTTTATTTTTTTCTGTTGTAATGCTGATAAAGAACCTATTAACATAGATAAAATTGCACAAATATAAAATATTATTTCAAAAAAAGAAGATATATCTATAAATACATCAAACATAAATCTAATTAATAAACCTATATAAGCTATTTTAGGTACAATAGCAAAAAAAGCTGTAATATTATTTGGAGCCCCTTCATAAACATCTGGTAACCAAAAATGAAATGGTGCAGAACCCATTTTAAAAAAAATACCAGTTAAAATAAATAAAAAACCATTTATAAAACCAATTATTAAATTTATATTTTCAAAATAAAAAATATTAGATAAAATTAAATATATATTACCAAAATTTAAAGTACCAAAAACTCCATAAATTATTGAAATACCAAATAAAATAAAACTTGAAGCTATAGAACCTAAAATAAAATATTTTAAAGCAGCTTCTATAGATAAAGGAGATTTTTTTTTTGAAGCAGTTAATATATAAAAAGATAAACTTTGTAATTCTATAGCTAAATAAAGTGTTATAAAATTAAATGAAGAAACTATTAACATTAAACCTAATAATGAAATTAATATTAATATATTAATTTCAAAAGAAAACATTTTTTGTTTAATAATATAATTAGATTGTATTATTAAACAAAAAATAGTACATAAAATTAAAATAAATTTAATAAATTTAATTAAATTATCACTATAAAGTGTACCATTCATTAAAGTATTATAATCATTATTATGTATGTTGAAAATTAATAATAAGGTTATAAGTAACAAAAAAATAATTAAATTATTTAAAATTTTTGTTACTAAAATTTTTTTATTATTTTGATTTTTATAAAAAGTTCCAAACAATAAAAAAATTAAAATTATTAAAGTTATAAAAAATTCAGGAATTAATATTTCAAAATTATTATAAAAAATTTCTTGTAAAATCATTATTTATGTAAAAATATTTATTATTATAATATTATATAAATATTTCTATATAAAATAATTATTTTTATATTTTTATTTTTATTAAAAAGATAAATAGAAAATTAATTTTTATTTAATATTTTATGTCGAAATTTATTCCCTATTTGGAAATACCTATTTTTAAATAGGGTCCATTATTAAATAATTATTAATTTTTTTTAAAATATTCATCAATTAATTTTAAATTTAATTCAAAAGGATATTTTATTTCATTAAATAATGGTTTTCTTAAAAAAATACAAATATTTAATTTATTATTAAACTCAATATAATTTACTTTATTTTTTCTAAATTTTTTTAAATAAATATTATCATTATTATTTATACTTTTATAATAATATTTTTTATTTAATTTAAAATTATTTAAAGAAATAATATCTCCTTTATTCAATATAATATTTGATGAAGTAATTATTTTTTCATTTATTTTTATTTTACCATGATTTATTATTTGTTTAGCTTCAAAAATAGTTTTTGTAATTTTTGATCTATATATAACCATATCTAATCTACTTTCTAGTAAAATAATAAATTTTTGAATAATATTATTAATTTTTTTTAATTTTAAATTTTTAAATAAGCTTTTTAATTGATATTCAGGAATACATCCATAAAAATTTTTAAATTGTTGTTTAGCAAATAATCTTTCTTTATATAATTTTTTTTTTGGAGGTCTTTTATTTTTTGTATATTTTTTTAATAATTTTTTATATTCAAATTTTTTTTTTCTAGCTATTGCTAAATTTTTAAAAATTTTTAAACTAGTTAATAATTTTTCTTTTTTTTTATTATTCCAAAAAATATTTTTTTTTAATAAAATCCATTTTTTTTTGTTTAATTTGTTAATATTTAAATTTGAATGAACATTGTTATTATTTTGAAAACAAATTTTATTACGAGGTCTTAATTTATTCATTTATTTATTATAAAGAGCTTTTTTTATTAAATATATTAAAAAAAATAACGATTTTAAACTTTTTGTATTTGAAAATATAGGATAATTTATATAATTTATATTTGAATTAGTATTAACTAAAGCTATTATTGGTATTTTTTTATGATAAAATTCAGTTAATAGATAATATTCTTTTATACTAGATTTTAATAATATTACTAATTTAATATTTTTTTTTTTAAAAAAATTAGAAATAGTCTTATTTGTTAATAAACCATTAATCCATTTTTCATTATATAATATAATATTTTTATTATTTATATATTCTTTTTTATTTAATAAAAAATTAATATCAAAAGAATTACCTATTACTAATATATTTTTTTTTTTTTTTAAATAATATCTTATTAAAAAAAAAGCTTTTTGTATATAAAATATAGTTAATTTTAAATTTATAATAGAAAAATTATGTCGAAAACCATAAATAAAATTAAAATTTTTTTTATTTATTTTATTTAAATTTAAAGATTCACCATAAAAATTTTTTGATTTAAATAAAGAATTTAATAAAAATTCTTTTTGTATTTTTTTAATTTTTAATTTTTTATTAATCATATTATTATGTATTTTATTTTTTACTTTTTTTACCTTCTTTTAATATAATATTTTCATTTTTTAATAATAAACCTTTACCTTTATAAGGCTCTGGTTTTTTATAACTTTTAATAAAATGAACATATTTTGTTAAAAATAACCAATCATTACTTATAAAAATTAATTTATTTGTTTGATTAATTATTTTTATATTTTCTGGTATAGTAATATTTATTGAATGACTATAACCTAATTTTAAAATTAATAAATTTTTTTCAATAAAAGCTTTAAAACCTAAACCTTTTAAAAATAAATTTAATTTAAAACCTTGTAAAATACCTTTTATTTTTAATTTTATTAAAGATTTATATAAATTTAAAAAACTTTTTTTTTTTTTTCTTAAAAATAAATTATTAAAATGTAATAAAATATTCTTATTTTTTAAAAAAATAAAAATTGAATTCATTATGTTTAAATTAATTTTACCTAAAGGTCCTTTTAAATTTAAAATATTTTTATTTTTTATAATTTTTATATTTGTTGGTATTTTTATTTTTGTATGTATATTAAAAATATTTAAATAACCTAAAGAACTTTTTAAAAAAATTGATTGTTTTTTTTTTTTTTTTTTTAATATTTTTATCATATTATTTTTAATTAATAAATATTACATATTAATTCACCGCCTAGATTTAATTTTTTTGCTTCTAAATCTGTTATTATACCATAAGATGTAGATAAAATATATAAACCTTTTTTTTTTATTTTAAATAAATCTTTATTTTTTATATATATTCTTTTACTAGGTTTAGATATTCTAATTATTTGGTAAATTATTTTTTTTTTATTATTATATTTATAAAAAATATTTATAATATTTTTATTTTTTTTACAAAAAGTATAACTTTTAATTAAACCTTCTTTAACTAAAATATTTAAAATTTTAATAATTTGTTTAGATTTATATTGAATTGTTTTATTTCTTTTTGCTAAATAACCATTTTTTATTTTTGAAAAAAAATTTGAAAGAGTATCTGTAATAATCATTTAATTTATTTTTATTAAAAATTATATTTTGCTATACCTGGTAAAAAACCTTCAGAAGCTTTTTTTCTTAATTGCAATCTAGATATTTTAAAAAAACGATATATACTTTTAGATCTACCAGTTAATATACAAATATTTTTTATTCTAGTTAAAGAAGAATTTCTATCAAAACTGAACCATTTTTGTTCAATTTTCCATCTAATGATTTTTTTAAAATTAAAATTATTAGATATTATTTTTATAATTAATCTTTTTTTTTCAAAATTTTTAAATAATAATCTTTGTTTAATATTTTTTTTTATTTTTTTTTGCATAATTTATATTTTGGAGATAATCGGGCTTGAACCGATAACAATATATTTGCAAAACATATATTCTACCAATTGAATTATATCCCCTTAATTTAAATGTATTGGGATTCGAACCCAAGACCATCGGATTAAAAGTCCGGTGCTCTAACCAACTGAGCTATACATTTTTTAAAATATTTATTAAATATTTAATAAATATTTTTTAGAAATAATAAACTTTTTACTAAATAAATTTCTTATTTTTTCTATATATATTAATTTTATTAAAGAGTTTTTTAATAAACATTCATTTTTATAATTATTATAATTATTTATATTTTCATTTATAGTTAATTCATAATAATTACTAAAATTTTTTAATAAATCTGTATACAATAATTTTTTATTTTTTATTTCTAAATTTAAATTTTTTTGTTTATTTATTTTAAATATTATAAATTTTTTTCTAAATTTAATATTAAAAGCAATTTTTGGTAAAAAATAATAAGTTATAAAAAAATAAAAATTAAAAAAAAAAAAAAGAAAAAAACTTACTTGATTAAAAAAAGAAAATTGATCAAATTGAGGCATATATAATTAATAATATAATATTGTATATTTTATATATTATTTTTTAATAATAATTTTAGAATAATTTAAAAAATTATTTAAATTATATAATTTATAATTTTTTTTTAAATTATATATTTTATTTTTTTTATTAAAATCAAAAACAAAACTTTTTCTTGAAAAATCAAAATTTAAAAAAATATTATTTTCTTTATAATTTTTTATTTTTAAAATTTTATTTTTTTTTTTATATTTTTTAAATATATTTTTTAAATACATTTTTTTTTTATATTTTCTTCTTAAAAAAGGATTTTTTATTAAATTATATTTTTTTTTTTTATATAAATAATAAGATTTTATTTCTTTTATTAAAGAAAAAAAATTTATAATAAAATATTTTCTATTAATTTTTTTTTTATATTTTTTAAATTTTATTATACGGCCTTTTAAATAAGGAAATAAATTTCTTGATTTTTTATAATATATTTCTTCTTTATTTTTATTTATTTTTATAATATATTTTTTTATAATATATTTTTTTATTTTTTTAAATAATAAAAAAGTATATAAATTTAAACTAAAATAATTAATAATATTTAAATTAATTAATATATCATTTTTATTATTAATATCTGTTATAATATATAAAAAATTTTCTTTTTTTTTATAATCTAAATTTAAATTTTCAAAAAAATAATCTTCTTTTAAATTTAAATTTAATAAATAAAATTCTTTTAATTTTAATAAAAAAATATCTTTTAAAAAAATTTTCTTTTTTTTTTTTAATTTATTTAAAAAATTTAAATTTTTTAAATAAATTTGATAATTATCAAAATTGTTATTATTAGTTATATTTAATATATTTTTTTTCAATATTTGCATAATTTTTTTTATTAGAAAAATAGGCTTAGTAGGACTTGAACCTACAACTCTACCGTTATGAGCGGTATGCTCTAACCAATTAAACTATAAGCCCTTTTTCTTATTATTATTTATAAATAAATTTTGTTGGAACTGGTAATTTATTAGCCCCTGTTTCAAAAATTTTTTGTGCAGTTTCAAAAGAAATACCACTAATTTCAAATAATATTTGACCACTTTTAACTTTAGAAACCCAAAAATTTACTGCTCCTTTACCTTTACCCATTCTATTTTCATTTGGTTTTGAAGTTACCGGTGTATCTGGAAATATTCTAATCCATAAATAACCTAAACGTTTCATTTTTCTAACTATAGCTCTTCTAGTAGCTTCAATTTGTTTTGAAGTTATTCTTTTTTCTTTTAAAGCTTTTAAAGCATATTTTCCATAAATAATTTGATTACCTCTAGTTGTTTGTCCTTTAAGAGTTCCTTTAAATTGTTTTTTATATTTTGTTTTTTTTGGAAATAACATAAATAAGATTAAATTTTAATTAAAATTAATGTTTTTAAAAATAAGTTTTTTATAATTATTTATATATTTTTTTTTATCTTTTTTATTTTTTAAAGCTGAAAATTTATTTAATTTTTTTTGAAAAATACCTTTTATTTTTTTATTTTTTATTAATTTTTTTGTTTTTATATTTTTTAAATAAAACCACATTTTAATACTACAAACTCCTGATTTTGTTATAAATTCATCAAAAGTATATTGAATATTTTTATTTAAACTACTTAAAGGTATTTGACCTTCTTGATAAGTAAATTTTCTTTTTCGTTTAGATTTATTTAATCTACCTTTTATTTGTAATTTATAACCTAAAATTTTAGGATTCATTTTATAAAATTCTTTTAATATTTTATTTATAAAATTTAAATAACCTCTATGTATTTTTTTTTTTTTAATTGTTCTAGAAATATATTTGGAAATCATATTCATTTTTCCAAAACTAAAAGATATTTGACAAATACTTAAAAATTTTAATAATTTTTTATTTTTATTTTTTTTTTTTTTCAAAAATTTAATAAAAAATCGTAAATTTTTTTGATATTTATTTAATTTAAAATGAGTTTTTAAAATAAATAATTTAATATTATAATTATTTTTTAAAAAAGAATTTAAATTATAAATTATTTTCATTTTTTTATTTAAAATATCTTTTTTAAAATAATTATTTACAAAAACATAAATATATAAATTTTTAGAAATTTTATTTATTTTTATTTCTATTATAGATTCTTTTTTATTATTAAAAAGAGCTTCTATATATTTTCTAACTTCTAAATCAAAATGTAAAATTTCTGAATAATTTTTTTTTTCTACTAACCATTGTGAATGCCAATTTTTTTTATTTTTTAATCTTAAACTAATTGGTATAATTTTTTGACCCATTATTTTTTTTTCTTAATTTTTTTATAAATATATCTTTTTCTAGTATTAATAAATTCACCAAATTTATAACCTAGCATATCTTTTAATATTTTAATTTTTATAAAATCTTTACCATTATATATATTATAAATATTATCAATATCTTTAGGCATTATAACTAAGTTTTTATTAAAAATTTTAATCCATTTTTTTTGATTATTTTTTAAATTATATTTAAAAAAAGGAGATTTTTTACTATTTCTTGACATTTTTTTTTTTTCTAAATTCTAAAATAAATTTATTATTATTATTTTTTTTTAAACGTGTTGGTTTACCTTTAGTTATAAATCCTTTAGGAGTTACAGAAGGTCTACCTCCACTTGTTTTACCTTCACCTCCACCATGTGGATGATCTACTGGATTCATAGCTACACCGCGTACATGTGGTCTTATATTTAACCATCTTGATCTACCAGCTTTACCTAGTTTTATTTTTTTATAATTAATATTAGAAACAACACCTAAAGTAGCATAACAAGTAGATAATATTAATCGTAATTCACCTGAATTTAATCTAATTTTACAATAACCATTTTTTAATTTTTGTAATAATTGTGCTGATGTACCAGCACTTCTAATTAATTTAGCTTTTCCTTTAGGTTTTAAAGTTATATTATGTATAATACTTCCTATAGGTATTTCTGATAAAGGAAAAGTATTACCTATTTTTAATTCAGGTTTATATGAATAATTTATTTTACCAGATAAAAAACCAGTTGAAATTTTATCTCCAATTTTTAAACCTTCAGGTGCTAATATATAAAAAAATTTTTTTATTATTGGATTAAAAATTTTAGCAATATTTGCAGATCTATTTGGATCATATAATATTGCTTTAGTGTCTCCTTTAGATAAATAAGATCTATAAAAATTTATTTCACGATATAAACGTTTATGACCACCACCTCTATGTTTTACTGTTATTTTACCTTGATTATTTCTTCCATTAGATCTTTTAAAACCTTTTGTTATTTTTTTAATAAATTTTTGTTTTTTTGTTAAGTTATTTATAAATAATATTGTTTGACGTTGTGAAGGTGTTATAGGTTTTATTTTTTTTTGTATCATTTTTTTATATTAAATTATTATATATAGATAAAAAAAAATTAATGTTATATATTTTTGATAAAGCTATTTCTAATTCTAAAAGTATTTTATATTCATTAATAATTTTATATGGTATTAATAAATATCAAGCTAAAAGAATTTGTAATAATATAGGAATAAATCCTCAAACAACAATAAATCAATTAAAAAAAAATCAATTAAATCGTTTAATAAATTATATAAATAAAAATATAAAAATTGAACAAATATTAAAAAAAATAAATAAAGATCAATTTAATAATTTATTAAATATAAAAATAAATAAAGGAATAAGACGTAATTTAGGTTTACCTGTTAGAGGTCAAAGAACACATACAAATTCCAAAACATGTAAAAAATTAAAAAATATTTTTTAAATTTAAATGAAAAAAATAATAAAAAAAAAATTAATAGCTAATTTATATATAAATTGTATTTTAAAAAATACATTATTTAGTTTAACTAATGAAAATGGTCAATTATATAAACAATGGTCTAGTAAATCTTTAAAAAAAAAAAAAAATTTAAAAAAAAATACACCGTATAATATTCATTTTATTAGTTATAAAATAAGAAAATATCTTATTTTAAATAAAATAAGATTTTTAAAAATTTTTATTAAAGGTCGAGGTATTGGTCGTTATAATTTTAATAAAAATTTAAAAAAAAAGAATATCAAAATATTATTTATTTTTGATAGAACTAATTTACCTTTTAATGGTTGTCGTTCTAAAAAATTAAAAAGACGTTAATTCTTTTGGATAGATGGCTGAGTGGTTTAAAGTATCAGTCTTGAAAACTGAAGTATATTTTTATACCGTGGGTTCAAATCCCACTCTATCCTAATAAATTTAAAGTTAGAGACGGATTTGAACCGTCATTAAAGGATTTGCAGTCCTTTACATTAACCAATTATGTTATCTAACCAAAAACAATAAATAAAAATATGTTTAAAAAAAAAATTAATTATTTTAATTTTCAAAATCAAATTATTTTAACAAATGGAGCTATGTTAAAAATATTATCTGTTAAATATATAAAAAATATAGAATTAAATAATTCTTTTTTAAAAGATTTTAATAAAATACAAAAAAAAACTATTATTAAAGAGAATAATTTTTTAAAAAAATTAAAAAAATAATAAAATTATTAAAAATATTTTTTTAAAAAAATATTTAAAAAAATAATTATTTCAAATATAAATATAATAATATTTATAATAATAAATTGATTATATATTTCTAAAGGTATTATTAAAAAAATAAATATAATAAATTTAAAATAAAATATTTTTCTAAAAATTATTAAATATTTTAAATTTATTATTTTATAAAAAATTAAATAATATATAAATATTGGGTATAAAAAAATAATATATAAATATATATATATAGTAAAAACAAATAAAAAATAATTATAAAGTTTTGGTTCTAAATAAAAATTAAAAATATAATTATTTGAAAAATTTATATTATAAAAATAAACCCAAATATTTGGTACAATTTTTAATAAAATAAAATAAAATAAATATATATATATTAAAATAAAATAAATTAATAAAAAAATAATTTTTTTATTTTCATTTTTTGTTAATCCTTTAGATAAAAAAAACCATAATTGTAAAAAAATGATTGGTAAAAAAATGATTAAAGAAATTATAATAGATAAATAAAAATTTAAAAAAAAAAATTCAGTAATATCAGTATAAATAAAATATTTTAAATTAATTAATTTTAATAAAGGTTTTATAAATATAAAAATAATTTGATCAGAATATAAAAAACAAATAAAAAACAAATAAAAATATGAAAAAATAAATAAATAAAAATTATATTTTAATTCAATTAAATGTAATTTTAAATAACTCATATTAGTTATATATAAAGCCTACTTGGTGAAATTGGTAAACACGTTAGATTTAAAATCTGATCCTATAAAAGGTTATTGGTTCAAGTCCAATAGTAGGTATATTTATCAAAGTAGTGGAATTGGTAAACACGTTACACTTAGGATGTAAAATTTAAGGGTTCGAGTCCCTTCTTTGATATTTTTTGTTTTACTTATACAATAATTTTTTTTTATAAAACGAGATAGAGTAATAGGTAAACTTTTTAGGCTCATGACCTAAAGATGTAGGTTCAAGTCCTACTCTCGTTAAAATTTATATTATGATTTATTTAGAAACAAAATTAAAAATAAAAGATAATACTGGTGTAAAAATTGGACAATGTATAAAAATATATAAAAAAAAAAAAGGAACAATAGGAGATTTAATTTTAATATCTGTTAAAAGTTTACGTTTAAATAAAAAAAAAAAAATAAAAATTAATAAAGGAGATTTATTAAAAGCTTTAATTATTCAAACTAAATATCCAATTAAAAATACTGTGGGTAATTATATAAAATTTGATAATAATTGTGCTATTATTTTAAATAATCAAAATAAATTAATGGGTACTCGTATTTTAGGTCCAATAACTTCTGAATTTAGAAAAAAAAAACAATTTAAAATATTGTCATTATCTTCAAATATTTTATAAAATGAATTATATAAAAAATCATTATAATCATAATGTCAATTATGATTTAATTACTAAATTAAATTTAAATAATATTTTTAAAATACCTATAATTGATAAAATTGTATTAAATATAGGTTTAAAAAATTCAAATATGGAAAAAAAAAAAATGATTTCTATTATATTATTATTAAGATTAATAATAAATCAACAAGTTTTAAATACTAAATCTAAAAAAAATAATATTATTTTTAAAATAAAAAAGGGGGATATTATGGGTTGTAAACTTACTTTAAGAAAAAAAAATATATATTTTTTTTTAGAAAAATTAATAATTTTTATATTACCTAATATTAAAGATTTTAAAGGTTTTTTAATAAATAAAAAAAATATTAATATTTTAAATTTTAAAATTAATAATATTTTAAATTTTTTTGAATTAGAAAAAGAATTTTTAAAATTTCAAAATTTACCTAGTATTGATGTAAATATACATAGCAATAATATTAATTCAAATAATTATTTATATATATTATTAAATCAAATTAATATTTCAATAAATACTAGCGAAAATAACTCAATTGGTAGAGTATAATCTTGCCAAGATTAAGGTTGCGGGTTCAAATCCCGTTTTTCGCTTTTTATTAAATAGAAGAAGAAATGGCTGAGAGGTTTAAGGCGGTAGACTGTAAATCTATTAGAATATTCTATCATAGGTTCGAATCCTATTTTCTTCAAAATCTTCAATAACTCAATTGGTTAGAGTGTAGAGCTGTTAACTCTAAAGTTATAGGTTCAAGTCCTATTTGAAGAGTTTTATATATTTTTATTATATAAAATAATACAATTAAATAATTTAATTAACTATTTAAAATTTAAATGGCAATTGAATTATCATATATACTTGAATCTAATATTAAAAATTTTAAAAATGAAAAAAAATTAGAAGAAACTGGTATAGTTTTATCAATGAGTGATGGTATCGCACGTTGTTATGGTTTAACTAAAATTCAAGCTGGAGAAATGGTTGAATTTAATAAAGGTAATATTAAAGGTATGGCTTTAAATTTAGAACCAGATGTTGTTGGTGTAGTTGTTTTTAGTAATGAAAGAGAAATTCAAGAAGGTAATTTTGTAAAAAGAACTGGATCTATTGTTAGTGTACCTATTGGTGAAGGTTTATTAGGACGTGTTGTAGATGCTTTAGGACAACCAATTGATGGAAAAGGTAAAATTAAATCAAAAAAATCAAGTAGAGTTGAAATTAAAGCTCCAGGTATTATGCCAAGACAATCAGTAAGTGAGCCAGTACAAACAGGTTTAAAGGCTGTTGATAGTTTAATACCTATTGGTAGAGGTCAAAGAGAATTAATTATTGGTGATAGACAAACAGGTAAAACTTCTATAGCTATTGATACTATAATTAATCAAGTTAAAGCTCATCAAATTGGAGATAAAGATAATCAATTATTTTGTATTTATGTAGCTGTTGGTCAAAAAAGATCAACTGTTGCTGATTTAACTAAAACATTAGAAGATAAAAATGCTTTATTTTTTTCAATAGTAGTTGCTGCAACAGCTTCAGATTCAGCTCCATTACAATTTTTAGCTCCTTATACTGGTTGTACTTTAGGAGAATATTTTAGAGATAATGGACAACATGCTGTTATTTTTTATGATGATTTATCTAAACAAGCTGTAGCTTATCGTCAAATGTCTTTATTATTAAGAAGACCTCCTGGTAGAGAAGCTTATCCAGGTGATGTATTTTATTTACACTCAAGATTATTAGAAAGAGCTGCTAAAATGAATATAAATATTGGTGGTGGTTCTTTAACTGCTTTACCTGTTATTGAAACTCAAGCTGGAGATGTTTCTGCTTATATTCCTACAAATGTTATTTCTATTACTGATGGTCAAATTTTTTTAGAAACTGAGTTATTTAATCAAGGTCAAAGACCCGCAATAAGTGTTGGTTTATCAGTGAGCCGTGTTGGTTCTTCTGCTCAAATTAAAGCTATGAAACAAATAGCTGGTTCTATGAAATTAGAATTAGCTCAATTTAGAGAAGTACAAGCTTTTTCACAATTTGGTTCTGATTTAGATGCTGCAACTCAACAACAATTACATAGAGGAATTCGTTTAACTGAAATGTTAAAACAAGGTTTAAATGTACCATTAAATGTTGAAGATCAAATAGTAATTATTTTTTTAGGTGTTAGAGGTTTTTTAGATAAAATTGAAGTAAAAAAAATTGCTCAATTTGAAGAATCTTGGTTACAATTTATTAAAACACAACATAATGTTATTTTAAATGAAATTGCTACTAAAAAAATAATAAGTAAAGAAATTGAAAATCAATTGAAAGAATTAGCAAATGATTTTACAAATCAATTTTTAAATAAATAAAATTTTTAAATTTAAATTATTTTATTATGAATAATTTAATTTATTAAATTATTTATAAATATTTTATAATGTTAAATAAAAAATAATTTTTTTTTATATTTAATAATTTTTATATTATAAATATTATAATTAAAAACCTTAAAAATAATTTTATTATATAAAAAATTTATATAAAATAAAATAATTAGTATGAATAAGCTAACATATTTTACAATATTTACACTTTTCACCTATTTTGTTATCTTCTTAAACAATTTTTTGAAAAAATTTTAAGATTGGTTTCTTGCTTAGATGCTTTCAGCAATTATCCTTTATAAATTTAGCTACTCGGCGATGCTCCTTTAGAACAACCGATACACCAGTGATTTACCCTTTTCGGTCCTCTCGTACTAGAATTAGAGTCTTGCATTTTTCTTTTTATCTATAGAAGATAGGATCCAAACTGTCTCACGACGTTCTAAACCCAACTCACGTACCACTTTAATCGGCGAACAGCCGAACCCTTGGAACCTTCTTCAGCTCCAGGATGTGATGAGTCGACATCGAGGTGCCAAACGACTCCGTCGATAGGAGCTCTTAGGAGTCATCAGCCTGTTATCCCCGGAGTACCTTTTATCCGTTGAGCGATAATCTTTCCACTAAGAATTATCGGATCACTATGACCGACTTTCGTCCCTGTTTGATATGTCTATCTTACAGTCAAGCAAGCTTATACCATTACATTCTACAATTGATGTTTTGCCAATTTGAGCTTACCTTTGTACACCTCCGTTACTCTTTGGGAGGTGACCGCCCCAGTCAAACTACCAACCATACATGGTTTATTCTTTTTTAAAGAATATTAGTTATTTATAATAATAAGAGTGGTATTTCAAAGAAATCTAAACAATTCCCTAGCAGGAAGGTCTAAGATTACCACTTATTCTACACATATTTTATAAAATAACAATATAAAGATGTAGTAAAGGTTCACGGGGTCTTTCCGTCTAACTATAGAAAATCCGCATCTTCACGGATAATTCAAATTCACTGAGTTTATGTTGGAGACAGCGGGGATGTCGTTACACCATTCATGCAGGTCGGAACTTACCCGACAAGGAATTTCGCTACCTTAGGACCGTCAGAGTTACGGCCGCCGTTTACTGGGACTTTCATTCAAAGCGCAAACTTTTCCTATTAATCTTCCAGCACCGGGCAGGTGTCAGACCCTATACGTCATTTTACAATTTAGCAGAGTCCTGTGTTTTTATTAAACAGTCGCAACCCCCAATTTTGTGCCACCTTTTATATTTGATAATATAAAAGGTACTCTTTCTCCCGAAGTTACAGAGTCATTTTGCCGAGTTCCTTCAACATAATTATCTCATACACCTTGGTCTACTCGACCTATTCACCTGTGTCGGTTTAGGGTACGGTTTTTTAATATAATACATTATTATTATAATTATTATAATTATTTAAAAAAAAGTTATTTCTTGAAAATATTATTAATTTTGTCACTTTTTATTAGAAATTGAATTTTACAATTTTCCCATCATAGTAAGCTTTCGCTTATTTCTACTTAGGGGCCGTCTAACTCTATGTAGTTAATCTTAACATAGAAACCCTTGAATTTTCGGTGATAATGATTTTTGTCATTATTTTTTGTTACTAATGCCAGCATTTTCAATTCTGATATTTTCAATATATTTAACAACATATTTTTAACAACATACAGAATGTTCCGCTACCGTTAAAATATTTTATATTTTAACTTGACGCTTCGGTAAATTTCTTTAGTCCCGATACATTTTAGGCGCAAAAAAACTAGACCAATGAGCTATTACGCTTTCTTTAAAGGATGGCTGCTTCCAAGCCTACCTATTGGTTGTTATTATTTTTTCACTTCCTTTATCACTTAGAAAATTATTTAAGGACCTTAGCTTTCAATCTGGGCTGTTTCCCTTTCGACAATGGACCTTAGCGCCCAATGTCTGTCTATTTAAATACTTATTTTTGTATTCGGAGTTTCTAAAAGTTCAGTAAGATTTTAATCCCCCTAGCTTAATGAGTGCTCTACCCCAAAAAAAGATTTTTAAATGCTCTACTTCAATAGATTTCGCGGAAAACCAGCTATCTCTGAGTTTGATTGGCCTTTCACCCCTAATCACAAATCATCCCCGTATATTGCCACATACGTGAGTTCGATCCTCCAAATAGTTTTACCTATTCTTCAATCTGTTCATAATTAGATCACTCAGTTTCGGGTCTTATTTTTATAACTTTTTATAAGCTTTTTAAAACTTGATTTCTCTACGCCTATTTTTTTTATAAATTAAGCTTGCTAAAAAAATAAACTTGCTGGCCCATTATGCAAAAGGTACACTGTTACTTTATTAAAAAGCTTCAATTGATTATTAGCATAGAGTTTCAGAATTATTTCAAACTCGAAAGCTTTATTTCACCTTTCCTTTACAGTACTTGTTCACTATCGGTCATTAATTATTTTATAGATTTTGAGGGTGGTCCCCCAATATTCAAAAAAGATTACACATACCTTTTTTTACTTATAAAAAATAAAATATATAAATAAATAACTTACAGGACTATCACCTTTTTACGTAAATGTTTTAACATTTTTCAGATATTTATAAATATTTTTATATAATTTTTTTATAATCTATTTTCCATTTTCACTCGTCATTACTTACGGAATCTCGTTTGATTTTTTCAATAGTTACTAAGATATTTCAATTCACTACGTTTAAAATTTTCACAAAGAAAAAGTTTTCTTTAGGAAATCTATATATTAAAATATATAAATATTACATATAGCTTTTCGTTTTTATTACGTCCTAAAAATATTAATTAATGCCTAGGCATCCCCTCTATGCTTTTTTTATGTAACTTTACAATTATTCTATAAAAATAATTTTTTTATAAAATTTAAATCTTATAAATATTTTATTTAATCTTTTTATAAGATTTAAATTTTATAAAAAAATTATTTTTATAGAATAAATAAATATTTTTAAAAAAATTTATAAAATCTGAAATTATTTTAAATTCATGTATAAAAAAAAAATTTATCTAAATACTTTTTAACAAAGGGAATTAAGATTTAAATAATATTATATTTATTCTATAAATAATAAAAAGTTTTATCATAATAATTAATAGATAATAATAATAATAATAAATATAATAATATTATTATTAAATTTATAATAAATTAATTCAATATAAAATGAATTTAAAAATTTTAATAGAGTTTGATCCTGGCTCAGAATAAATGCTATTGGTATGCTTAACACATGCAAGTCAAATGTTGTAAAACATGGCAAACGGGTGCGTAACACGTGAATAATCTACCCTTTAGTTCAGCATAATTATTTATTTAAAAATTCTGAATAAAAAATAAAGTTTAAAAAACGCTATTGGATGAGTTTGCGGAAGATTAGGTAGTTGGTAGTTTAAAAGACTTACCAAGCCTACGATCTTTAGCTGATTTGAAAGAATGATCAGCCACATTGGGACTGAGACACGGCCCAAACTTTTTTAAAGGCAGCAGTGAGGAATATTGGACAATGAGCGAAAGCTTGATCCAGCAATACCAAGTGAGTGAAGAAGGCTAATAGGTTGTAAAGCTCTTTCATTAAGGAAGAAAAAAGACAGTACTTAAAAAAGAAGTTCCGGCTAATTTCGTGCCAGCAGCCGCGGTAATACGAGAGGAGCGAGCATTATTCGAAATGATTAGGCGTAAAGGGTTTGTAGGTTGTTTTTTAAGTTGAAAAAAAAAGATTAAAGCTTAACTTTATTTATTTTTTCAAAACTAATAAACTAAGAGTATAAATAGAGGATAATAGAATTTTTATTGTAAGGATAAAATCTTGTAATAATAAGAGGAATTTTCATAGCGAAGGCAATTATCTGGGTATATACTGACACTGAGAAACGAAAGCTTGGGTAGCGAACGGGATTAGATACCCCGGTAGTCCATGCTGTAAACGATGAGTGCTCATATTTAGAAAATTTTAGATATATTTTTGAAGCAGCTAACGCGTTAAGCACTCCGCCTGAAGAGTATAATCGCAAGATTGAAATTCAAAGGAATTGACGGGAGTCTACACAAGCGGTGGAGCATGTGGTTTAATTCGACAATACGCGCAAAACCTTACCAATCCTTGTTAATATTTTTAAAAAATTTATTTAAAAATTACAGGCGTTGCATGGCTGTCGTCAGCTCGTGTTGTGAGATGTTTGGTTTATTCCCTTAACGAGCGAAACCCCTATTTTTAATTGCTAATTTATCATAAAAAGATCTTTATAATAAAAGTACTTTAAAAAAAAAGTTAATAATAAATTAACGGAAGGTGGGGATTACGTCAAGTCTTCATGGCCCTTATGGATTGGGCTACACACGTGCTACAATGATAAATACAATGAGAGGCAATAATTATAAAAAAATTGGAGCAAATCTTTAAAATTTATCTTAGTTCGGATTATGGGCTGCAACTCGCCCATATAAAGTTGGAATCGCTAGTAATCGCAAAACAGCATGTTGCGGTGAATATGTTACTAGACTTTGTACACACCGCCCGTCACATCATGGAAATTAATTCATTTTAACATAAAAAATTTGTATTTTTTTTTTTTAAGAAAATATTTAATATTTATTATATAAAAATTTAATATATTTTTTTTACTAAGAAGGATTTAGTAACTATGATGAAGTCGTAACAAGGTAGTCGTAGGGGAACCTGTGGCTGGAAGAGCTCTGATATTAACTTTATTTATATTATATTTATAATTAATATTTTAATTATATATATAATATATTTTAATAACATGTCTATAAATAAAAAATATAGTGAATATTTAATAAAAATACTTCCAATAATTAGTTATACCTTTAATAAAAAAGAATTATCTTTAAACATTCCTTCAAAAAAAATAATTCCTATTTTTTTTTTTTTAAAATATCATACAAATTGTCAATATAAAGTTATATCTGATATTTGTGGTGTAGATTATTTAAATAAATTTAATCGTTTTGAAATTGTTTATAATTTATTAAGTATTAGATTTAATTCTAGAATTAGATTAAAAGTAATTATAAATGAATTGCAATCAATTGATTCTATTACACATATTTATAAAGCAGCTTCTTGGTGGGAACGTGAAGTTTGGGATATGTTTGGTATTTTTTTTTTTAATCATCCAGATTTACGTAGAATTTTAACTGATTATGGTTTTGAAGGTCATCCTTTACGTAAAGATTTTCCTTTAAGTGGTTATTTAGAAGTTTATTATAATGAATTAAAAAAAAGAGTAGTTTATGAGCCTATACAATTATCTCAAAAATATAGATTATTTGAGTTTAATACACCTTGGAATAAAAAATAATAATTAAATTAATATGTTAATTGTTATTAAGTAATTATTAAAATAAAGTGGTTAATTTTTTTTTTAAATAAAAATGAGATGGATTAAAAATTCATTATTATCTGTATTAAATAATCATATAGTTGATTATCCTACACCTATTAATGTAAATTATTATTATGGTTTTGGTTCTTTATCAGGTTTAATGTTAGTTATACAAATATTAACAGGTATTTTTTTAGCTATGCATTATACACCTCACATAGATTTAGCTTTTAATAGTGTTGAACATATAATGCGAGATGTTAATTATGGTTGGTTAATTAGATATATTCATGCTAATGGAGCTTCTTTTTTTTTTATTGTAGTTTATATACATATGTTTAGAGGTTTATATTATGGATCATATATAACACCTAGAGAATATTTATGGTGTTCAGGGGTTTTAATTTTTATAGCTATGATGGCTACTGCATTTATGGGTTATGTTTTACCTTGGGGACAAATGAGTTTTTGGGGAGCTACAGTTATTACTAATTTATTTTCAGCTATTCCTTATATAGGTAAAGATATTGTAGAATGGTTATGGGGTGGTTTTTCAGTAGATAATCCAACATTAAATAGATTTTTTAGTTTACATTTTACATTACCTTTTGTTATAGTAGGTTTAGTATTATTACATTTAATATTATTACATGAAAATGGTTCAAATAATCCTTTAGGTATTTATATAAAAATTGAAACAATACCTTTTTATCCATATTTTTATGTTAAAGATTTATTTGGTTTTATTGTATTAATGTTTATTTTTTCAATTTTTGTATATTATTATCCAAATACTCTTGGTCATCCTGATAATTATATTCCAGCTAATCCAATGAAAACTCCTTTACATATAGTTCCTGAATGGTATTTTTTACCTTTTTATGCAATTTTAAGATCAATACCAAATAAAATTGGAGGGGTTATAGCAATGTTTGGTTCTTTATTAATATTATTAACAATACCTTTTACTAATTCTTCTGAAGTTAGAAGTACAATTTTTAGACCTATATTTAAAATTTTATATTGGTTATTAGTTATATCTTTTTTAATTTTAGGTTGGATAGGTCAAATGCCAGTTGATTATCCTTATACTGAAGTAGGTATTGTAGCTATGATTTATTATTTTTTTTTTTTTTTAATAATAATACCTTTTATAGGACATTTAGAATCTTATTTAATACGTTATTATAAAAAATAAATATTATTATATTTAAATGAAAACAAATTATTCAATTATTTTTATATTTTTACTTATTAGCTTAGTCTTATCTTCTATTATTTTTATGTTATCTTTTATATTAATACAACAAAAAGATGATTTAGAAAAATTAACTGCATATGAATGTGGTTTTAATCCTTATGATGATGCTAGAAAAGTTTTTGATGTTAAATTTTATTTAGTAGCTTTATTATTTATAGTTTTTGATTTAGAGGCTGTTTATGTTTTTCCTTGGGTTTTAACATTAAGTTCTAATTTTTCATTTGGATTTTGGACTATGATGGAATTCTTAATAGAATTAGTTGTAGGTTTCATTTATGTATGGTGTAGTGATGCACTAGAATGGCAATAAAATTTAAATTTTATTGTTAGTGATTATAGATTAATGGTAAATCATTTGCCTTCCAAGCAAATATTATGGGTTCGAATCCCATTAATCACAAAATTAAGCGTCCTTTTAGTCTAGTGGTTAGGACCTTGCCTTTTCACGGCAAAAACACGGGTTCGAACCCCGTAAAGGATAATTATAGGGGAAATAACTCAGTTGGTTAGAGTTTTAGCTTGTCACGCTAAAGGCCGCGGGTTCGAGTCCCGTTTTTCCCGTTAAATTATATATTTAAACTTAATATAAATAATGTTATTTTTTAATTATGAAACTTTTTTTTTTTTTTTATTTTCAAGTATAGCATTAACTTCTGCTATATTTGTTATTTATTCTAAAAATACTGTTTATTCTGTATTTTTTTTAATTTTAGTTTTTACAAATATGACTGGTTTATTATTAGTTACTGAAGTAGAATTTTTAGCTATAATGTTAATTATTATTTATGTAGGAGCTATTACAGTTTTATTTCTTTTTGTTGTTATGATGTTAAATATTAAAAAAAATAATAATAAAAATAATAATTACGGTTATTTACCTATTATTTTTTTAATTAGTTTTATTTTTTTTATAGAAGCTTTTATTATATTTAGTAAATCTTTTACTTCTTATCAATTTTTTGTTCAAAAAAATCATGAAATGTTAACATATAATAAATTATGTTTAGTTTGGTCAAGATATCCTGCTTCTTTATATAAAGATATGCCTTATCATTACAGTAAATATTTATTTAAATTTGATTCTATTACTAATATTGAAACATTAGGTCAAATTTTATATACATATTATGCTTTATTTCTTTTAATTGCTGGTTTAATTTTATTAATAGCTTTAATAGGTGCAGTAACTTTAACTATTGAAGAAAAAAAAAATAAAAAAATTTTAACAAAAAATTTATATCAACAATTATCAAGAAATTATTTAAATGCTATTTATAGTATAAAACAAAAATAAATATAATATGTTTTAAAAAATACAGCCTTAACTTAATTGGTAGAGTCTTAGCCTTCTAAGCTACATTATCTAGGTTCGAGTCCTAGAGGTTGTATTTTAAAAAAATTTAATTTTTGAAAGTATTAAAATAATTTTATATATATTTTTTTAATAAATATATTAAATATTTATATGTTATTACAATCTGCTAAATTTATTGGTGCAGGCTTAGCTACTATTGGATTAGCTGGAGCTGGTGTTGGAATAGGAAATGTTTTTGGTTCTTTAGTTTTAGGTATTTCTAGAAATCCTTCTTTATCTCAAGATTTAATGAGAACTGCTATTTTAGGTTTTGCTTTAACTGAAGCTATAGCTTTATTTGCTTTAATGATGGCTTTTTTAATTTTATTTGCTTTTTAATTGTATTTTAAAGGCCAAATAGTCTAGTGGTTAAGGCAGTGGTTTGCTAAACCATCAATTATTTTTAATAATTCGTGGGTTCGAATCCCACTTTGGCCTTTTAAAATAATATAATATATTTTATTTTATTAAGATGATGTAGTTCAATTGGTAGAGCGTAGGAATCATAATCCTAAAGTTATAGGTTCAAGTCCTATCATCATTAAATTAAAACGGGAGGTAGCATAGTTTGGTTAATGTACCTGTTTTGGGAACAGGAGATCATGAGTTCGAATCTCATCCTCCCGATAGGGAAAATAGTTCAATTGGTAGAATAACAGTCTCCAAAATTGTTGGTTGTGGGTTCAAGTCCCTCTTTTCTCGTTTTTATATTATATTAAAAAAATTATTTTATATAGAAAAAAAAATTATAAATTATGTTAAATATTATTTTAAAAATAGTTTTTTTAATTTTACCTTTATTAATAGCAATAGCTTATTTTACTTTAGCTGAAAGAAAAATACTATCCTCTATTCAACGACGAAAAGGTCCTAATGTAGTGGGTACTTTCGGTTTATTACAACCTTTAGCTGATGGTTTGAAATTATTTGTAAAAGAAACTGTATTACCAAGTAATTGTGATGTAGTTTTATTTATATTTGCACCTATTTTAACTTTTTTTTTAAGTTTATTAACTTGGGTTGTTATTCCTTTTGGTAAAGGAATGTCTTATGCTGAACTAAATATAGGTATTTTATATTTATTAGCAATATCTTCATTAGGTGTATATGGTATTATAATTGCTGGTTGGTCTAGTAATTCAAAATATGCTTTTTTAGGTGCTTTACGTTCATCAGCTCAAATGGTTTCTTATGAATTAACTATAGGTTTTTCAATATTATCCGTAGTGGTTTGTGCTCAATCTTTAAATTTAATAGATATAGTATTAAATCAACAAAAAATTTGGTATTGTATTCCATTATTTCCTATTTTTATTATTTTTTTTATATCATCTTTAGCTGAAACTAATAGACATCCTTTTGATTTACCAGAAGCTGAAGCTGAATTAGTTTCTGGTTATAATGTTGAATATTCTGCTATGGGTTTTGCTTTATTTTTTTTAGGAGAATATTCAAATATGTTGTTAATGAGTGCTTTAACTTCTATTTTATTTTTAGGTGGTTGGTTAGCGCCTTTTCATTTAAATTTCATACCAAATTCATTTTGGTTAGGTTTAAAAATATCTTTTTTTGTTATTTTATTTGTTTTAGCTAGAGCTATATTACCAAGATATCGTTATGATCAATTAATGCGTTTGGGTTGGAAAGTTTTTTTACCTTTAACATTAAGTTGTTTTATATATACATCAGGTATATTAATAAGCTTTAATTGGTTAATTTAAAAATATATGATTTTATTTAATAATATTATTATTAATTTTATTTTATTTTGTCTAGGATTATTAGGGATAATATTAAATAGACAAAATATTCTTATTATACTAATGTCTATAGAACTTGTTTTATTATCTATAAATTTAAATTTTATTTTTTTTTCAGTATTTATGGATGATATTATGGGTCAAATTTTTTCACTGATTATTTTAACAGTAGCTTCAGCTGAATCTGCAATAGGTTTAGCTTTAATGGTTTTATTTTTTAAAATACATGGAAATGTATCTATTTATAAAATTCATTTATTATCTTTATAATAAAAAAATTAAAATATATGTATTCTTTATCTATAATTTTTTTACCCTTATTAGGAGCTGTTTTCGGAGGTTTAATGGGAAAATGGATCGGTAATATAGGATCTTCTATAATAACCACTCTTAGTATTTTTTTAACTTTTGTTTTATCTATAAGTATGTTTAAAGAATCTATGGATTTGGCTCTAAATACACATTTAATTATTACAACTTGGATATCAAGTGGACTTTTTTATTGTAATTGGGCTTTTTTTTTTGATACTTTAACTTTTGTTATGTTAACAGTAGTAACAGGAGTTTCTACTTTAGTTCATTTATATTCAAGTGAATATATGAGTAACGATCCTCATTTATCTAGATTTATGTCTTATTTATCTTTATTTACTTTTTTTATGGTTATTTTAGTAACAGGAGATAATTTTATACAAATGTTTGTTGGATGGGAAGGTGTAGGTCTTTGTTCTTATCTTTTAATTAATTTTTGGTTTACACGTTTACAAGCTAATAAAGCTGCTATAAAAGCTATGATAGTAAATAGAATTAGTGATTTAGTTTTAGTTTTAGGTATTTTAATTTTATTTACTAATTTAAAAACTGTAGAATATTTTAGTTCTTTTGCTACTATTTCTATTTTAGAAAATTATACTTTTTTATTTTTAAATTATAATTGGTCTATTATTGATATAATATGTATTTTAATTTTTATAGGAGCTATGGGTAAATCTGCTCAAGTTTTTTTACATATTTGGTTACCAGATGCAATGGAAGGACCAACACCTGTATCTGCTTTAATACATGCGGCAACAATGGTTACTGCTGGTGTATATTTAATAGCAAGATGTTCTCCTATTTTTGAATATTCAATATTTACTTTAAAAATGATTACTATTGTAGGAGCTTTAACTGCTTTTTTTGCTAGTACCGTAGGTTTAGTTCAAAATGATATGAAAAAAATTATAGCATATTCTACTTGTAGTCAATTAGGTTATATGTTTTTTGCTTGTGGTTTATCAAATTATGCTTTAGGAGTTTTTCATTTATCTAATCATGCTTGTTTTAAAGCTTTACTTTTTTTAGGAGCTGGTTCAGTAATTCATTCTATGGGAGATGAACAAGATATTCGAAAAATGGGTGGTTTAAGACGTATATTACCTTTTACTTATATTATGTTTTTAATAGGATCTTTAGCTTTAATGGGTTTTCCTTTTTTAACTGGATTTTATTCAAAAGATGTTATTTTAGAAATTGCATATGCAACTTTTAATGAAATTGGTCTTTTTGCTTATTGGTTAGGTACTATTGGAGCAAGTTTTACAGCTTTTTATTCAACTAGATTAATATTTTTTACATTTTTAAGTGAAACAAATGCACATAAAAATATAATATTAAATGCACATGATGCTCCATTTAAAATGGCTATACCTTTAGGTATATTAGCTTTAGGTAGTATTTTTATAGGATATTTAACAAAAGATATGTTTATTGGTTTAGGTACACATTTTTGGAATAATGCTATTTATGTACATCCAGCTAATATACAAATGATTGATGCTGAATTTTTACCTACAATATTTAAATTATTACCTGTAATTTTCTCAATGTTTGGTTTAATTTTAGCTTTTGTTTTATATCAATTTAATTTTAAATTTTTTTATTATTTAAAAATTTCAAAAATAGGTTTATATTTTTATAATTTTTTAAATAAAAAATGGTTTTTTGATAAAATATATTACGAATTAATTAATCAAAATATATTACAAATAAGTTATAATACTACTTATAAATTAGTTGATAAAGGTATAATTGAATTTTTAGGCCCTTATGGTTTTTTATTTATTTTTTCAAATTGGAGTAATAAATTAATAAAAATTCAAACAGGTTTTATTTTTCATTATTCTTTATTAATTTTTCTAAGTTTAATTTTTTTAATTAGTATTATTTTAATATCAGTTTATATAAATATAATACTTTTATTTATTTTTTTATTTATTATATTTTTATTTTTATAAAATATAGTAAATTATTAAATAAATAATTAAATTTCAATATAAATTAATTCTTTTGAGAATTAATTTATATTGAAATTTAATTATATTTATTTATAATATTATATAAAATTAATAAAATTTTTTATTAAATATAAAAATTTGATTTATTTTTTAATATAAAATTTGATTTCATTAATATCTTAGAATTATTTTCTAAAATATTCTCTAAATATATTTTTTTATTTAATAAATATAAATTATATTTATTAATTTTATTAATTTTTTTTTTATTTAATATAAAAAAATTTACAAAATTTAATTTTTTTTAAATAACTGAATATAAAGAATAAATCAATTAAACATATAAATATTAAGCAAATTAAAAAAAAATAAGATGTAAAATAACTCATAAAATTAATTATAAAAGTTAGTATAAAACTAGTAGAAATATTAAAAAAAGATAAAAATTTTTGATTGTTTATTATTTGATAAAATATATTATATATTGATTTAATATTTAATTATCATAACTACATAAAATAATTATTTTATATAGTTATGATAATTAAATATATATAAACAAAAAAATTAATGATAAATATAAAAATAAATAATATTAAAATACAAGTAAAAAAAAATATTACGGTATTACAAGCTTGTAATAATTTTGATATAGAAATACCAAAATTTTGTTTTCAAAATAATTTAAATATAGCTGGTAATTGTAGAATGTGCTTAGTAGAAATAAAAAATTCTCCAAAACCTGTAGCTTCATGTGCTATGCCAATTATGCCTAATATGGAAATATTTACAAACACACCTTTAGTACAAAAAGCAAGAGAAAGTGTTTTAGAATTTATATTAATTAATCATCCATTAGATTGTCCTATTTGTGATCAAGCTTCTGAATGTGATCTTCAAGATCAAACTATGCTTTTTGGTAATGATAGAAGTAGATTTTTTTTCTTAAAAAAACGTGGAGTAGAAGATAAAAATGTTGGTCCTTTTATAAAAACTATTATGACTAGATGTATACATTGTACAAAATGTGTACGTTTTGCAAATGAAATTTGTAATATTGATAATTTTGGAACTACTGGAAGAGGTTCTCATACTGAAATAAATTTTTATAATAAAAATATTTTTTATTCAGAATTTTCTGGAAATTTAATTGATTTATGTCCAGTTGGTGCTTTAACATCAAAACCTTATGCATTTAAAGCAAGATCTTGGGAATTAATTAAAAAAGAAGGTATAGATATATTAGATGGTATAGGTTCTAATATTGTTATAAATATTTTTAAAAATAATATTGTTAGAATTTTACCTAAAACTAATGTTAATATTAATAAAGAATGGATTAATAATAAAATTCGTTTTTTTTTTGATAGCTTAAAATATCAAAGAATAATAAAACCTTTATTAAAAAAAAATGATATTTTTATAGAAATTTCTTGGGAAGATGCTTTTAAAAAAATAAATAATGAAATTTTAAAAAGAGATGCTTATAATATTCAAGCTATAGTTGGTAATTTAACAGATTTAGAAACAAATTTTATATTTAAAAAAAATTGTAATCAATTAGGTATTTCTAATATTTCTTATTTATATCCAAATAAAAAAGAAAATTTTTTTAATACAGATTTGACTTCAAATTATTTATTTAATACTTCTTTTAAATCTTTAGAAGAATCTGATTTATGTTTAATTTTAAATAGTGATATACGTCAAGAAGGTTCAATATTAAATATACATTTAATAAATAGATTAAAAAAAGGTAATTTTGAAATTGCTTCTATAGGATTTAAAAATAATTACACATATCCTGTAAAAAATTTAGGATTAACTATAAATACTTTAATTGAAATAATACAAGGTAAACATTTTTTTTGTAAAAAATTAAAAAAAGCTAAAAATCCAGTAATAATTATAGGTAATAATTTTTTTAATCAATTAAAAAATTCTTCTTATATTTTAGAAAAATTTAAAAATTTATCTTTTATTTCTTTAAAAAATTTTAATATTTTACATTCACAAAGTTCTTATTTAAATTTTTTAGAAATATTTAATAAAAAATATAATTTTCAAAATAAAAACAGTAATTTATATTATTTATATAATACAGATTTTCAAAAAAATATAAAAAAAAATATTATAAAAAATAATGATTTTATAATTTATCAAGGACATCATTTTAATTTAGATGCACAAAAATCTAATTTAATTTTACCAGGATTAACTTTTTTAGAAAAAAAAGGTATTTATTTAAATACCGAAGGTTTTATTCAAAAAAATAATATTATTCTAAAAAAAATAAATCAAAAATCAGATAATTCTATTTTTAAATTTTTATATATTTATATTCAAAAAAATAATAATTTAAATTTAAAAAAAAATGATATTTCTAAAAATTTTAATAAAATTTTTAGTTATATTTATAAAAAAAAATTAAATTTTGTAAATTTTTTTATATTAAATAAAAAAAAAATTAATAAAATTAATAAATATAATTTATATTTATTAAATAAAAAAATATATTTAGAGAATATTTTAGAAAATAATTCTAAGATATTAATGAAATCAAATTTTATATTAAAAAATAAATCAAATTTTTATATTTAATAAAAAATTTTATTAATTTTATATAATATTATAAATAAATATAATTAAATTTCAATATAAATTAATTCTCAAAAGAATTAATTTATATTGAAATTTAATTATTTATTTAATAATTTACTATATTTTATAAAAATAAAAATATAATAAATAAAAAAATAAATAAAAGTATTATATTTATATAAACTGATATTAAAATAATACTAATTAAAAAAATTAAACTTAGAAAAATTAATAAAGAATAATGAAAAATAAAACCTGTTTGAATTTTTATTAATTTATTACTCCAATTTGAAAAAATAAATAAAAAACCATAAGGGCCTAAAAATTCAATTATACCTTTATCAACTAATTTATAAGTAGTATTATAACTTATTTGTAATATATTTTGATTAATTAATTCGTAATATATTTTATCAAAAAACCATTTTTTATTTAAAAAATTATAAAAATATAAACCTATTTTTGAAATTTTTAAATAATAAAAAAATTTAAAATTAAATTGATATAAAACAAAAGCTAAAATTAAACCAAACATTGAGAAAATTACAGGTAATAATTTAAATATTGTAGGTAAAAATTCAGCATCAATCATTTGTATATTAGCTGGATGTACATAAATAGCATTATTCCAAAAATGTGTACCTAAACCAATAAACATATCTTTTGTTAAATATCCTATAAAAATACTACCTAAAGCTAATATACCTAAAGGTATAGCCATTTTAAATGGAGCATCATGTGCATTTAATATTATATTTTTATGTGCATTTGTTTCACTTAAAAATGTAAAAAATATTAATCTAGTTGAATAAAAAGCTGTAAAACTTGCTCCAATAGTACCTAACCAATAAGCAAAAAGACCAATTTCATTAAAAGTTGCATATGCAATTTCTAAAATAACATCTTTTGAATAAAATCCAGTTAAAAAAGGAAAACCCATTAAAGCTAAAGATCCTATTAAAAACATAATATAAGTAAAAGGTAATATACGTCTTAAACCACCCATTTTTCGAATATCTTGTTCATCTCCCATAGAATGAATTACTGAACCAGCTCCTAAAAAAAGTAAAGCTTTAAAACAAGCATGATTAGATAAATGAAAAACTCCTAAAGCATAATTTGATAAACCACAAGCAAAAAACATATAACCTAATTGACTACAAGTAGAATATGCTATAATTTTTTTCATATCATTTTGAACTAAACCTACGGTACTAGCAAAAAAAGCAGTTAAAGCTCCTACAATAGTAATCATTTTTAAAGTAAATATTGAATATTCAAAAATAGGAGAACATCTTGCTATTAAATATACACCAGCAGTAACCATTGTTGCCGCATGTATTAAAGCAGATACAGGTGTTGGTCCTTCCATTGCATCTGGTAACCAAATATGTAAAAAAACTTGAGCAGATTTACCCATAGCTCCTATAAAAATTAAAATACATATTATATCAATAATAGACCAATTATAATTTAAAAATAAAAAAGTATAATTTTCTAAAATAGAAATAGTAGCAAAAGAACTAAAATATTCTACAGTTTTTAAATTAGTAAATAAAATTAAAATACCTAAAACTAAAACTAAATCACTAATTCTATTTACTATCATAGCTTTTATAGCAGCTTTATTAGCTTGTAAACGTGTAAACCAAAAATTAATTAAAAGATAAGAACAAAGACCTACACCTTCCCATCCAACAAACATTTGTATAAAATTATCTCCTGTTACTAAAATAACCATAAAAAAAGTAAATAAAGATAAATAAGACATAAATCTAGATAAATGAGGATCGTTACTCATATATTCACTTGAATATAAATGAACTAAAGTAGAAACTCCTGTTACTACTGTTAACATAACAAAAGTTAAAGTATCAAAAAAAAAAGCCCAATTACAATAAAAAAGTCCACTTGATATCCAAGTTGTAATAATTAAATGTGTATTTAGAGCCAAATCCATAGATTCTTTAAACATACTTATAGATAAAACAAAAGTTAAAAAAATACTAAGAGTGGTTATTATAGAAGATCCTATATTACCGATCCATTTTCCCATTAAACCTCCGAAAACAGCTCCTAATAAGGGTAAAAAAATTATAGATAAAGAATACATATATTTTAATTTTTTTATTATAAAGATAATAAATGAATTTTATAAATAGATACATTTCCATGTATTTTAAAAAATAAAACCATTAAAGCTAAACCTATTGCAGATTCAGCTGAAGCTACTGTTAAAATAATCAGTGAAAAAATTTGACCCATAATATCATCCATAAATACTGAAAAAAAAATAAAATTTAAATTTATAGATAATAAAACAAGTTCTATAGACATTAGTATAATAAGAATATTTTGTCTATTTAATATTATCCCTAATAATCCTAGACAAAATAAAATAAAATTAATAATAATATTATTAAATAAAATCATATATTTTTAAATTAACCAATTAAAGCTTATTAATATACCTGATGTATATATAAAACAACTTAATGTTAAAGGTAAAAAAACTTTCCAACCCAAACGCATTAATTGATCATAACGATATCTTGGTAATATAGCTCTAGCTAAAACAAATAAAATAACAAAAAAAGATATTTTTAAACCTAACCAAAATGAATTTGGTATGAAATTTAAATGAAAAGGCGCTAACCAACCACCTAAAAATAAAATAGAAGTTAAAGCACTCATTAACAACATATTTGAATATTCTCCTAAAAAAAATAAAGCAAAACCCATAGCAGAATATTCAACATTATAACCAGAAACTAATTCAGCTTCAGCTTCTGGTAAATCAAAAGGATGTCTATTAGTTTCAGCTAAAGATGATATAAAAAAAATAATAAAAATAGGAAATAATGGAATACAATACCAAATTTTTTGTTGATTTAATACTATATCTATTAAATTTAAAGATTGAGCACAAACCACTACGGATAATATTGAAAAACCTATAGTTAATTCATAAGAAACCATTTGAGCTGATGAACGTAAAGCACCTAAAAAAGCATATTTTGAATTACTAGACCAACCAGCAATTATAATACCATATACACCTAATGAAGATATTGCTAATAAATATAAAATACCTATATTTAGTTCAGCATAAGACATTCCTTTACCAAAAGGAATAACAACCCAAGTTAATAAACTTAAAAAAAAAGTTAAAATAGGTGCAAATATAAATAAAACTACATCACAATTACTTGGTAATACAGTTTCTTTTACAAATAATTTCAAACCATCAGCTAAAGGTTGTAATAAACCGAAAGTACCCACTACATTAGGACCTTTTCGTCGTTGAATAGAGGATAGTATTTTTCTTTCAGCTAAAGTAAAATAAGCTATTGCTATTAATAAAGGTAAAATTAAAAAAACTATTTTTAAAATAATATTTAACATAATTTATAATTTTTTTTTCTATATAAAATAATTTTTTTAATATAATATAAAAACGAGAAAAGAGGGACTTGAACCCACAACCAACAATTTTGGAGACTGTTATTCTACCAATTGAACTATTTTCCCTATCGGGAGGATGAGATTCGAACTCATGATCTCCTGTTCCCAAAACAGGTACATTAACCAAACTATGCTACCTCCCGTTTTAATTTAATGATGATAGGACTTGAACCTATAACTTTAGGATTATGATTCCTACGCTCTACCAATTGAACTACATCATCTTAATAAAATAAAATATATTATATTATTTTAAAAGGCCAAAGTGGGATTCGAACCCACGAATTATTAAAAATAATTGATGGTTTAGCAAACCACTGCCTTAACCACTAGACTATTTGGCCTTTAAAATACAATTAAAAAGCAAATAAAATTAAAAAAGCCATCATTAAAGCAAATAAAGCTATAGCTTCAGTTAAAGCAAAACCTAAAATAGCAGTTCTCATTAAATCTTGAGATAAAGAAGGATTTCTAGAAATACCTAAAACTAAAGAACCAAAAACATTTCCTATTCCAACACCAGCTCCAGCTAATCCAATAGTAGCTAAGCCTGCACCAATAAATTTAGCAGATTGTAATAACATATAAATATTTAATATATTTATTAAAAAAATATATATAAAATTATTTTAATACTTTCAAAAATTAAATTTTTTTAAAATACAACCTCTAGGACTCGAACCTAGATAATGTAGCTTAGAAGGCTAAGACTCTACCAATTAAGTTAAGGCTGTATTTTTTAAAACATATTATATTTATTTTTGTTTTATACTATAAATAGCATTTAAATAATTTCTTGATAATTGTTGATATAAATTTTTTGTTAAAATTTTTTTATTTTTTTTTTCTTCAATAGTTAAAGTTACTGCACCTATTAAAGCTATTAATAAAATTAAACCAGCAATTAAAAGAAATAAAGCATAATATGTATATAAAATTTGACCTAATGTTTCAATATTAGTAATAGAATCAAATTTAAATAAATATTTACTGTAATGATAAGGCATATCTTTATATAAAGAAGCAGGATATCTTGACCAAACTAAACATAATTTATTATATGTTAACATTTCATGATTTTTTTGAACAAAAAATTGATAAGAAGTAAAAGATTTACTAAATATAATAAAAGCTTCTATAAAAAAAATAAAACTAATTAAAAAAATAATAGGTAAATAACCGTAATTATTATTTTTATTATTATTTTTTTTAATATTTAACATCATAACAACAAAAAGAAATAAAACTGTAATAGCTCCTACATAAATAATAATTAACATTATAGCTAAAAATTCTACTTCAGTAACTAATAATAAACCAGTCATATTTGTAAAAACTAAAATTAAAAAAAATACAGAATAAACAGTATTTTTAGAATAAATAACAAATATAGCAGAAGTTAATGCTATACTTGAAAATAAAAAAAAAAAAAAAGTTTCATAATTAAAAAATAACATTATTTATATTAAGTTTAAATATATAATTTAACGGGAAAAACGGGACTCGAACCCGCGGCCTTTAGCGTGACAAGCTAAAACTCTAACCAACTGAGTTATTTCCCCTATAATTATCCTTTACGGGGTTCGAACCCGTGTTTTTGCCGTGAAAAGGCAAGGTCCTAACCACTAGACTAAAAGGACGCTTAATTTTGTGATTAATGGGATTCGAACCCATAATATTTGCTTGGAAGGCAAATGATTTACCATTAATCTATAATCACTAACAATAAAATTTAAATTTTATTGCCATTCTAGTGCATCACTACACCATACATAAATGAAACCTACAACTAATTCTATTAAGAATTCCATCATAGTCCAAAATCCAAATGAAAAATTAGAACTTAATGTTAAAACCCAAGGAAAAACATAAACAGCCTCTAAATCAAAAACTATAAATAATAAAGCTACTAAATAAAATTTAACATCAAAAACTTTTCTAGCATCATCATAAGGATTAAAACCACATTCATATGCAGTTAATTTTTCTAAATCATCTTTTTGTTGTATTAATATAAAAGATAACATAAAAATAATAGAAGATAAGACTAAGCTAATAAGTAAAAATATAAAAATAATTGAATAATTTGTTTTCATTTAAATATAATAATATTTATTTTTTATAATAACGTATTAAATAAGATTCTAAATGTCCTATAAAAGGTATTATTATTAAAAAAAAAAAAAAATAATAAATCATAGCTACAATACCTACTTCAGTATAAGGATAATCAACTGGCATTTGACCTATCCAACCTAAAATTAAAAAAGATATAACTAATAACCAATATAAAATTTTAAATATAGGTCTAAAAATTGTACTTCTAACTTCAGAAGAATTAGTAAAAGGTATTGTTAATAATATTAATAAAGAACCAAACATTGCTATAACCCCTCCAATTTTATTTGGTATTGATCTTAAAATTGCATAAAAAGGTAAAAAATACCATTCAGGAACTATATGTAAAGGAGTTTTCATTGGATTAGCTGGAATATAATTATCAGGATGACCAAGAGTATTTGGATAATAATATACAAAAATTGAAAAAATAAACATTAATACAATAAAACCAAATAAATCTTTAACATAAAAATATGGATAAAAAGGTATTGTTTCAATTTTTATATAAATACCTAAAGGATTATTTGAACCATTTTCATGTAATAATATTAAATGTAATAATACTAAACCTACTATAACAAAAGGTAATGTAAAATGTAAACTAAAAAATCTATTTAATGTTGGATTATCTACTGAAAAACCACCCCATAACCATTCTACAATATCTTTACCTATATAAGGAATAGCTGAAAATAAATTAGTAATAACTGTAGCTCCCCAAAAACTCATTTGTCCCCAAGGTAAAACATAACCCATAAATGCAGTAGCCATCATAGCTATAAAAATTAAAACCCCTGAACACCATAAATATTCTCTAGGTGTTATATATGATCCATAATATAAACCTCTAAACATATGTATATAAACTACAATAAAAAAAAAAGAAGCTCCATTAGCATGAATATATCTAATTAACCAACCATAATTAACATCTCGCATTATATGTTCAACACTATTAAAAGCTAAATCTATGTGAGGTGTATAATGCATAGCTAAAAAAATACCTGTTAATATTTGTATAACTAACATTAAACCTGATAAAGAACCAAAACCATAATAATAATTTACATTAATAGGTGTAGGATAATCAACTATATGATTATTTAATACAGATAATAATGAATTTTTAATCCATCTCATTTTTATTTAAAAAAAAAATTAACCACTTTATTTTAATAATTACTTAATAACAATTAACATATTAATTTAATTATTATTTTTTATTCCAAGGTGTATTAAACTCAAATAATCTATATTTTTGAGATAATTGTATAGGCTCATAAACTACTCTTTTTTTTAATTCATTATAATAAACTTCTAAATAACCACTTAAAGGAAAATCTTTACGTAAAGGATGACCTTCAAAACCATAATCAGTTAAAATTCTACGTAAATCTGGATGATTAAAAAAAAAAATACCAAACATATCCCAAACTTCACGTTCCCACCAAGAAGCTGCTTTATAAATATGTGTAATAGAATCAATTGATTGCAATTCATTTATAATTACTTTTAATCTAATTCTAGAATTAAATCTAATACTTAATAAATTATAAACAATTTCAAAACGATTAAATTTATTTAAATAATCTACACCACAAATATCAGATATAACTTTATATTGACAATTTGTATGATATTTTAAAAAAAAAAAAATAGGAATTATTTTTTTTGAAGGAATGTTTAAAGATAATTCTTTTTTATTAAAGGTATAACTAATTATTGGAAGTATTTTTATTAAATATTCACTATATTTTTTATTTATAGACATGTTATTAAAATATATTATATATATAATTAAAATATTAATTATAAATATAATATAAATAAAGTTAATATCAGAGCTCTTCCAGCCACAGGTTCCCCTACGACTACCTTGTTACGACTTCATCATAGTTACTAAATCCTTCTTAGTAAAAAAAATATATTAAATTTTTATATAATAAATATTAAATATTTTCTTAAAAAAAAAAAATACAAATTTTTTATGTTAAAATGAATTAATTTCCATGATGTGACGGGCGGTGTGTACAAAGTCTAGTAACATATTCACCGCAACATGCTGTTTTGCGATTACTAGCGATTCCAACTTTATATGGGCGAGTTGCAGCCCATAATCCGAACTAAGATAAATTTTAAAGATTTGCTCCAATTTTTTTATAATTATTGCCTCTCATTGTATTTATCATTGTAGCACGTGTGTAGCCCAATCCATAAGGGCCATGAAGACTTGACGTAATCCCCACCTTCCGTTAATTTATTATTAACTTTTTTTTTAAAGTACTTTTATTATAAAGATCTTTTTATGATAAATTAGCAATTAAAAATAGGGGTTTCGCTCGTTAAGGGAATAAACCAAACATCTCACAACACGAGCTGACGACAGCCATGCAACGCCTGTAATTTTTAAATAAATTTTTTAAAAATATTAACAAGGATTGGTAAGGTTTTGCGCGTATTGTCGAATTAAACCACATGCTCCACCGCTTGTGTAGACTCCCGTCAATTCCTTTGAATTTCAATCTTGCGATTATACTCTTCAGGCGGAGTGCTTAACGCGTTAGCTGCTTCAAAAATATATCTAAAATTTTCTAAATATGAGCACTCATCGTTTACAGCATGGACTACCGGGGTATCTAATCCCGTTCGCTACCCAAGCTTTCGTTTCTCAGTGTCAGTATATACCCAGATAATTGCCTTCGCTATGAAAATTCCTCTTATTATTACAAGATTTTATCCTTACAATAAAAATTCTATTATCCTCTATTTATACTCTTAGTTTATTAGTTTTGAAAAAATAAATAAAGTTAAGCTTTAATCTTTTTTTTTCAACTTAAAAAACAACCTACAAACCCTTTACGCCTAATCATTTCGAATAATGCTCGCTCCTCTCGTATTACCGCGGCTGCTGGCACGAAATTAGCCGGAACTTCTTTTTTAAGTACTGTCTTTTTTCTTCCTTAATGAAAGAGCTTTACAACCTATTAGCCTTCTTCACTCACTTGGTATTGCTGGATCAAGCTTTCGCTCATTGTCCAATATTCCTCACTGCTGCCTTTAAAAAAGTTTGGGCCGTGTCTCAGTCCCAATGTGGCTGATCATTCTTTCAAATCAGCTAAAGATCGTAGGCTTGGTAAGTCTTTTAAACTACCAACTACCTAATCTTCCGCAAACTCATCCAATAGCGTTTTTTAAACTTTATTTTTTATTCAGAATTTTTAAATAAATAATTATGCTGAACTAAAGGGTAGATTATTCACGTGTTACGCACCCGTTTGCCATGTTTTACAACATTTGACTTGCATGTGTTAAGCATACCAATAGCATTTATTCTGAGCCAGGATCAAACTCTATTAAAATTTTTAAATTCATTTTATATTGAATTAATTTATTATAAATTTAATAATAATATTATTATATTTATTATTATTATTATTATCTATTAATTATTATGATAAAACTTTTTATTATTTATAGAATAAATATAATATTATTTAAATCTTAATTCCCTTTGTTAAAAAGTATTTAGATAAATTTTTTTTTTATACATGAATTTAAAATAATTTCAGATTTTATAAATTTTTTTAAAAATATTTATTTATTCTATAAAAATAATTTTTTTATAAAATTTAAATCTTATAAAAAGATTAAATAAAATATTTATAAGATTTAAATTTTATAAAAAAATTATTTTTATAGAATAATTGTAAAGTTACATAAAAAAAGCATAGAGGGGATGCCTAGGCATTAATTAATATTTTTAGGACGTAATAAAAACGAAAAGCTATATGTAATATTTATATATTTTAATATATAGATTTCCTAAAGAAAACTTTTTCTTTGTGAAAATTTTAAACGTAGTGAATTGAAATATCTTAGTAACTATTGAAAAAATCAAACGAGATTCCGTAAGTAATGACGAGTGAAAATGGAAAATAGATTATAAAAAAATTATATAAAAATATTTATAAATATCTGAAAAATGTTAAAACATTTACGTAAAAAGGTGATAGTCCTGTAAGTTATTTATTTATATATTTTATTTTTTATAAGTAAAAAAAGGTATGTGTAATCTTTTTTGAATATTGGGGGACCACCCTCAAAATCTATAAAATAATTAATGACCGATAGTGAACAAGTACTGTAAAGGAAAGGTGAAATAAAGCTTTCGAGTTTGAAATAATTCTGAAACTCTATGCTAATAATCAATTGAAGCTTTTTAATAAAGTAACAGTGTACCTTTTGCATAATGGGCCAGCAAGTTTATTTTTTTAGCAAGCTTAATTTATAAAAAAAATAGGCGTAGAGAAATCAAGTTTTAAAAAGCTTATAAAAAGTTATAAAAATAAGACCCGAAACTGAGTGATCTAATTATGAACAGATTGAAGAATAGGTAAAACTATTTGGAGGATCGAACTCACGTATGTGGCAATATACGGGGATGATTTGTGATTAGGGGTGAAAGGCCAATCAAACTCAGAGATAGCTGGTTTTCCGCGAAATCTATTGAAGTAGAGCATTTAAAAATCTTTTTTTGGGGTAGAGCACTCATTAAGCTAGGGGGATTAAAATCTTACTGAACTTTTAGAAACTCCGAATACAAAAATAAGTATTTAAATAGACAGACATTGGGCGCTAAGGTCCATTGTCGAAAGGGAAACAGCCCAGATTGAAAGCTAAGGTCCTTAAATAATTTTCTAAGTGATAAAGGAAGTGAAAAAATAATAACAACCAATAGGTAGGCTTGGAAGCAGCCATCCTTTAAAGAAAGCGTAATAGCTCATTGGTCTAGTTTTTTTGCGCCTAAAATGTATCGGGACTAAAGAAATTTACCGAAGCGTCAAGTTAAAATATAAAATATTTTAACGGTAGCGGAACATTCTGTATGTTGTTAAAAATATGTTGTTAAATATATTGAAAATATCAGAATTGAAAATGCTGGCATTAGTAACAAAAAATAATGACAAAAATCATTATCACCGAAAATTCAAGGGTTTCTATGTTAAGATTAACTACATAGAGTTAGACGGCCCCTAAGTAGAAATAAGCGAAAGCTTACTATGATGGGAAAATTGTAAAATTCAATTTCTAATAAAAAGTGACAAAATTAATAATATTTTCAAGAAATAACTTTTTTTTAAATAATTATAATAATTATAATAATAATGTATTATATTAAAAAACCGTACCCTAAACCGACACAGGTGAATAGGTCGAGTAGACCAAGGTGTATGAGATAATTATGTTGAAGGAACTCGGCAAAATGACTCTGTAACTTCGGGAGAAAGAGTACCTTTTATATTATCAAATATAAAAGGTGGCACAAAATTGGGGGTTGCGACTGTTTAATAAAAACACAGGACTCTGCTAAATTGTAAAATGACGTATAGGGTCTGACACCTGCCCGGTGCTGGAAGATTAATAGGAAAAGTTTGCGCTTTGAATGAAAGTCCCAGTAAACGGCGGCCGTAACTCTGACGGTCCTAAGGTAGCGAAATTCCTTGTCGGGTAAGTTCCGACCTGCATGAATGGTGTAACGACATCCCCGCTGTCTCCAACATAAACTCAGTGAATTTGAATTATCCGTGAAGATGCGGATTTTCTATAGTTAGACGGAAAGACCCCGTGAACCTTTACTACATCTTTATATTGTTATTTTATAAAATATGTGTAGAATAAGTGGTAATCTTAGACCTTCCTGCTAGGGAATTGTTTAGATTTCTTTGAAATACCACTCTTATTATTATAAATAACTAATATTCTTTAAAAAAGAATAAACCATGTATGGTTGGTAGTTTGACTGGGGCGGTCACCTCCCAAAGAGTAACGGAGGTGTACAAAGGTAAGCTCAAATTGGCAAAACATCAATTGTAGAATGTAATGGTATAAGCTTGCTTGACTGTAAGATAGACATATCAAACAGGGACGAAAGTCGGTCATAGTGATCCGATAATTCTTAGTGGAAAGATTATCGCTCAACGGATAAAAGGTACTCCGGGGATAACAGGCTGATGACTCCTAAGAGCTCCTATCGACGGAGTCGTTTGGCACCTCGATGTCGACTCATCACATCCTGGAGCTGAAGAAGGTTCCAAGGGTTCGGCTGTTCGCCGATTAAAGTGGTACGTGAGTTGGGTTTAGAACGTCGTGAGACAGTTTGGATCCTATCTTCTATAGATAAAAAGAAAAATGCAAGACTCTAATTCTAGTACGAGAGGACCGAAAAGGGTAAATCACTGGTGTATCGGTTGTTCTAAAGGAGCATCGCCGAGTAGCTAAATTTATAAAGGATAATTGCTGAAAGCATCTAAGCAAGAAACCAATCTTAAAATTTTTTCAAAAAATTGTTTAAGAAGATAACAAAATAGGTGAAAAGTGTAAATATTGTAAAATATGTTAGCTTATTCATACTAATTATTTTATTTTATATAAATTTTTTATATAATAAAATTATTTTTAAGGTTTTTAATTATAATATTTATAATATAAAAATTATTAAATATAAAAAAAAATTATTTTTTATTTAACATTATAAAATATTTATAAATAATTTAATAAATTAAATTATTCATAATAAAATAATTTAAATTTAAAAATTT